AAGCAGGGAGACGAGCAATGACACGAAATGCACGCCGTGGTGGAAAAATATGGGTACGTATATTTCCAGACAAACCAGTTACAGTAAGACCTGCGGAAACACGTATGGGGTCGGGGAAAGGATCTCCCGAATATTGGGTAGCTGTTGTTAAACCAGGTAGAATACTTTATGAAATGGGCGGAGTAGCAGAAAATATAGCCAGAAAGGCTATTTCAGTAGCGGCGTCAAAAATGCCTATACGAACTCAATTCATTATTTCGGGATAGAAATATAGAACCAAAGAAAAGGGGTCTTTGGAATAAAAAAAAATTGCAGGTTTCTTTTTTTGGACAAAGAATATTTCTTTTTTTTTCCTTCGCCCTTTTTTGCATTGAAAGAAGAGATTCAAAAATGATATGATTCAACCTCAGACCCATTTGAATGTAGCGGACAACAGCGGGGCCCGAGAATTGATGTGTATTCGAATCATAGGAGCTAGTAATCGCCGATATGCTCATATTGGTGACGTTATTGTTGCTGTGATCAAAGAAGCAATACCAAATATGCCTCTAGAAAGATCAGAAGTGATCAGAGCTGTAATTGTACGTACTTGTAAAGAACTCAAACGTGACAACGGTATGATAATACGATATGATGACAATGCTGCAGTTGTCATTGATCAAGAAGGAAATCCAAAAGGAACTCGAGTTTTTGGTGCGATCGCCCGAGAATTGAGACAGTTAAATTTTACTAAAATAGTTTCATTAGCCCCTGAGGTATTATAAGATAAGACTATGATATAGGGATATTTGAATGAAATAGATTAATTAGTAGATTGTGTCTCACGTATATACCTTTAATAATTCATAAATAAATACATGTTTATTATATCCAAATTTGGAGGCACCAATAATTTTAGTTCATCATGGGTAGGGACACTATTGCTGACATAATAACCTCGATACGAAATGCTGACATGAATAGAAAAGGGACAGTTCGAATAGCATCTACTAACATCACCGAAAACATTGTTAAAATACTTTTACGAGAAGGTTTTATCGAAAACGTGAGGAAACATCGGGAAAGCAATAAATATTTTTTGGTTTTAACCCTCCAACATAGAAGGAATAGGAAAGGACCATATAGAACTATTTTAAATTTAAAACGGATCAGTCGACCTGGTCTACGAATCTATTCTAACTATCAACGAATTCCTAGAATTTTAGGTGGGATGGGGATTGTAATTCTTTCTACTTCTCGAGGTATAATGACAGACCGAGAGGCTCGACTAGAAGGAATCGGCGGAGAAATTTTGTGTTATATATGGTAATCCTTCTAATATCCGAATTAGATCCGAAATTTCCTATTTGTGAAAAAAAAAAGAGAAAGGACGGGTTGTCTAATATCACTCCTCCTCCATTAGTTGATACTTCAAGGGGGTTTTACCTGGAATGAAAGAACAAAAATGGGTTCATGAAGGTTTAATTACTGAATCACTTCCCAATGGTATGTTCCGGGTTCGTTTAGATAATGAAGATCTGATTCTAGGTTATGTTTCAGGAAGGATCCGACGTAGTTTTATACGGATACTACCGGGAGATAGAGTCAAAATTGAAGTAAGTCGTTATGATTCCACCAGAGGGCGTATAATTTATAGACTCCGCAACAAGGATTCGACCGATTAGGCAGTTGTTTCAACTTCAACATTCCTTTCATGGGGATACAATTCGAAGTTCAAAATCTCAAGAAACTTATTTTCTTCCAAGAAATAGATTCGGAATTCAGTTAAGGTAAGGAATGACAAATATGAAAATAAGGGCCTCTGTTCGTAAAATTTGTGAAAAATGTCGACTGATCCGTCGGCGGGGACGAATTATAGTAATTTGTTCCAACCCGAGACATAAACAAAGACAAGGATAATCTTTCTAAAAGGGACTCTAAAGGACCCGATGTACAAATAAAAATAAAGGATCTGTTTTAACATGAAATGGATATATCCATATATCTCTGACTCATATTTATGAGATGATAAAATATGGCAAAACCTATACCAAGAATTGGTTCACGTAGGAATGGACGTATTGGTTCACGTAAGAGTGCACGTAGAATACCAAAGGGAGTTATTCATGTTCAAGCAAGTTTCAACAATACCATTGTGACTGTTACAGATGTACGAGGTCGGGTGGTTTCTTGGTCCTCTGCCGGTACTTGTGGATTCAGGGGTACAAGAAGAGGGACACCATTTGCTGCTCAAACCGCAGCAGGAAATGCTATTCGTACAGTAGTGGATCAAGGTATGCAACGAGCAGAAGTTATGATAAAAGGTCCTGGTCTCGGAAGAGATGCAGCATTACGAGCTATTCGTAGAAGTGGTATACTCTTAAGTTTCGTACGGGATGTAACCCCTATGCCACATAATGGCTGTAGACCTCCTAAAAAAAGACGTGTGTAGAAATAAACATTGAAGAGATTTCAAGAGAAATAAACGATTCAATGATCTGATCAAATAATATTACTATGG